AATTTATTTTTTATGGGAATAGATTAAATCATCTAGTAATTTATAATTTGAAAATTTATTATTTTTTTAAGTTCTCCATAATTTAAGATTAAGATACTTATTAGGTTAGGTCTTAGGCCTCACACCAATTGCGAAATATTTCGTTTGTTGAAACGTTTCTTAGTAAGGGGTTTCCCTTGTACTAAGGGTAGGAATGGGAAGGAAGAAAGCGATCGGATCCGTGAATTCCTCATCCTCAAATAAGCCCTTCCCGGGGTATTGTCTCATAAGTAATTGTTAGGATTAAAGTGTTGATATAATTAGAAGAAGCAAACGGCAAGTCCAAGTTAATAAAATAAACTAAGACTAAGAAAGAAGTGCATAACGTACGTTTTCACATTTCTAATTTTAGGATTAAATTAAACAAAAGGATTTGCAAATAAAAGTGCTAATGCCACGACCAGTCCGTAAATTGTTAAAGCTTCCATAAAAGCTAGACTAAGCAATAAAGTACCTCGTATTTTACCTTCCGCTTCTGGTTGTCTCGCAATACCTTCTACAGCTTGGCCCGCAGCAGTACCTTGGCCAACTCCAGGTCCAATGGAAGCAAGCCCTACGGCCAATCCAGCAGCAATAACGGAAGCGGCAGAAATCAGTGGATTCATAGTAAGTTCCTCGTACAAAAAAATAAATGGTTAATGATACAATCAACCAATGCATTATTACTTATTTTATCACTACGATCTATCGGGTCAAAGTAATTAAAAACTCTGAATTGAAATTATAATATTAGTTAATCGTCAGAATGACTTCGATATCTCTTTTTTTTTTTTTTTTAGTTTCTACCCATGATCAAATTTTTGTAAACTCATATGCATATAGTTCTACTTATTGCATTTCTTAGTTTCGAACCATTCTTTCATTCAATTCTTCGTTCTTTACTTACTTTCTATATCCGTACGTTCATCTGTTTTTTCATTCAATCTACAATTACAGACGAAAAAGAAAGACTTATATTGTATTGTAATCCATCCTAAACGAAATGCAGTGTGGTTAAAAAAATAAAATAAAAGAATCAACATTCAATATAGTAATAATAAATAGTATTATAGTAATAATATAAATATATAAATAGATATTAATAATATACTGGGAAAGAAATTAGGAATAAATAAAATATAAAAATATATAATATATAGTCCATAGGAATAATCCCTATATAACTAGTAAATATCTAATATCACATATACATTTGTTTCTTCCATAATGTAAACCACCTGCATTTTATTTTTATATTGAATTGGATTTTAGAATCATTCTTCGAAACATATGTAAGGGTTAGACTTCTAGACATTACATATATCTAGTTTGACTTGACCCCCTAACCCATATTTTTCCAATTCCGTAATATCGTCTGTCTTCCCTCCTACGAGATTAGGTCATCCATACATATATAGATACAAATATCTATGTATTATGTTGCCCAACCAAGTGCGTATTTGGAATCATGCATGACTTCGGGTAAGTGAAAAAAGACTATTAAAAAAACTAATCAATGATGACCCTCCATGGATTCACCTATATAAGCCGCGGCTAAAGTTGCAAAAATGAGAGCTTGAATACCGCTTGTAAATAATCCAAGAAACATAACGGGGATAGGAACTACTGAAGGTACTAAAGAAACAAGAACAACAACTACTAATTCATCAGCCAATATATTCCCGAAAAGTCGAAAACTAAGAGATAAAGGTTTTGTAAAATCTTCTAGGATGTTAATTGGTAAAAGTATTGGAGTTGGTTGGATGTATTTCCCAAAATATCCCAATCCTTTTTTGCTAAGACCCGCATAAAAATATGCCACTGACGTGAGTAAAGCTAAAGCAACAGTAGTATTTATATCATTCGTGGGCGCAGCTAACTCCCCATGAGGTAACTGTATAATTTTCCAAGGTAAAAGAGCACCTGACCAGTTAGAAACAAAAATAAATAGGAACATAGTTCCAATAAAGGGAACCCAAGGGCCATATTCTTCTCCAATCTGAGTTTTACTCAAGTCTCGAATAAATTCAAGGACATATTCGAAGAAATTCTGTCCGTCGGTCGGAATTGTTTGTGGATTCCGAACTGCTATGATGACTGAACCTAATAAGATAGCAATTACGACCCAAGAAGTGATAAGTACTTGGGCATGGATTTGTAAACCTCCTATTTGCCAATATAAATGTTGGCCTACTTCTACACCCGATATATCGTATAACCCATTGAGTATTTTAATGGAACATGGTATAGCATTCATATTGTCCTCTGATATAAATCGAACTTAAAAAATTATTTTGATTCAACCATCTCTTTCTCAACTCACCAACATTAATCATCTTTTAATACAAATTGAATTTAGGATACCAATAAATTTAAATTTTAGGATACTAAAAAATCACATAACATAATATAAATATCCCCATTTTTATCTCTAATCTCTTTTTGAAGTTCAAGAATAGTAACCGATCCAATAAATCGATCGAGTTCCCAAACAATTAATTAATTTTATTATTCTTAATCATAATCAACGATTTCTTATATAGCTATAACGACCCTCGCAAATTGCGAATACTAATTTGTTAAGAATGAATCGAATTGAAGCTATAGCATCATCGTTAGCTGGAATCGAAATATCTGCGAGATCCGGGTCACAATTTGTATCAATTAAACAAATAGTAGGAATCCCTAAAATGACACATTCTCGAAGAGCTGTATATTCTTCTTGCTGATCAACGATGATTACAATATCGGGTAACCCCGTCATATATTTGATCCCACCCAAATATGTTTGCAAGGTAGATAATTTTCTCTTCAACATTGCTGCATCTCTTTTGGAAAGATGGTTGAGTTTCCCCATCTTTTGTTCTGCTCTTAAGTCCCTGAACTTATTAAGTCTCGTTTCCGTAGTGGACCAGTTCGTTAACATACCACCGAGCCACTTTTTATTAACATAATGACACCGAGCCCCTATTGCAGCTGATGCTACTAAATCCGCTACTTTCTTTTTGGTACCAACGATTAAAAAGGTTTTTCCACTACTTGCTGCATTAAAAACTAAATCACAGGCTTCTGATAAAAAACGAGCAGTTCTCGTAAGATTTATAATATGAATACCTTTACGCTTTGCAGAGATGTAAGGGGCCATTCTAGGATTCCATTTTCGAGTACCATGACCAAAGTGCACTCCCGCTTCCATCATTTCTCCTAAATTGATGTTCCAATATCTTTTTATCATTTTTCCCCGCATTTCCCCACACTTCCTCTTTTTTTTTATTAAAAAAAAAAAAAAAAGCGACAAGATACCCTGAAATAAATAATTKTTCCGACGGAACCTTMTACCGTGGATTGACCCTTGATATATAGCCCAAACCCTTAATTTCTTTTAATTACTTATTTTTTATTACTAAATTAATATAAATAATTGGACCAACCTAACCAAATAAAATAGTTAAAGTAAAAAGAATGAATCTCTTCTTAGGAAAATCGCGTAAATGGTTGTTGTGATGTCCCATAAAAATTGTTTGGAGCACATAATTCTCTATGGTATAACAAAATATCTCCCATTTCCAACTCGAATAAATTTTTCCTTTTGATTTCCAAATAAATATTTTTGTTTTCCCTTGAATGGTGTACTAATTTTTTGAATCCAGTACCAACAGGAATAAGCCCCCCCAGAACAACGTTCTCTTTCAGTCCTTTCAACCAATCAATACGAGCTCGTAAAGCGGCTTTTGCTAAAACTCGAGCGGTTTCTTGAAAACTCGCTTCGGATATGAAACTTTGAGTACTCAGGGATGTTCTCGTTATTCCCAATAAGATTGCCCGATAATTGATCGCTTCGTCTAAAGCACGTCCCGCTCGTTCCGCTCGCAACAATCCGATTAATTCTCCGGGTGAAAAAACATTAGACATTCCATCTTCTGAAACCAACACTTTTGATGTTATTTGACGTACAATGATCTCTATATGTCTATTATGGATCTGTACTCCCTGAGATCGATAAACCTTTTGAATTTTATTAACCAAAGCGATACGACTCTGGGCTATAGTTAGCTCAGCTCCAATCAAGAATCCCCAGGGGATTCCAAGAATTCTTGGTATACGTTCGTTCCAACTTTCGACTCTCTTTTCGAGGTTCATCGATATTGAATCAATTGAACGCACTTCTAAGACCTGTTCCACTTTTGGAAGACCCTGCGTTATGTCACCAGATCTTGATTTTTCATATATAAATGTAACTAGTGTCTTTCCTTCATAAAGGATTTCTCCATAATGACCATGAACTGTTGCTCCTGGGGTAGCCAAATAAGGCTTAGCCGATCTTATAACTAAGGAGTCAACATGGTCAATTAAAATTTGACCAGATTTTTTTATGTGTGGCCCATATTTGAATAAACATGCATTTTCACAAATAAATTGCCCAAGGCAAATTATTGTGGATGTCTCTTCACCAGAATCGTGATGAAGAAAACAACAATTTAAATGGAATGGATTCAAAATTATATTACTGCATGAATTGGGATTATAAATTCTTCTATTTTCATCCATTAAACAATATTTAAATACTTGAAGTACTTTAAAAGTCTGCTTAAAATTGTTAAGTAGTAAATATTTCTTTAACGAGATTTGATTATGAGTTAATAAATGGTAAGATGAATAAAAATTCGTTATTTTAGGTACAATAGTACCTAAGGGACCCAACAAATACCTAATTGGGATTAGGGGATCCAATATCGCATTGTTATATTTCGAACCCTTGAATGGACTAATTCGAAAACAGTTGGATGATGACAAAATTATAAAAGATTGGGATTCCTTATGTTGATTCAACAACGTACCAATAGTTCCTTGCTGTTGGGTAAGTAATTGAAACTTCGCCTTGGAATGAAAGGGATTGATATTGGCGCGATCTAGCCCCTTATTGGGAATCAATCCCGAATCTGTTATATTATATCTTTTTCCGCTATATGAAAGAGTGGACT